TTCTCTTTGAAAAGTAATTTTGTACCATCTGCTAGAGCTTGAAGAATTCCTAAAGGTCCGGCGTATTCAGGTCCAATACGTTGTTGTATCCCTGCAGATATTTCTCTTTCTAACCAAACAATTACTAGTACACCTATTGTGATTCCTAATACAGTAGTCAAAATATAGACAAGCATCCATATGATCCCATAGACCTCTTGTAAGGATTCCAATCTGGAAAAAGAATTGATAGCTTGTATTTCTGTTGTATCAATTATCATTTCAACGATCAACTTCTCCCATAATGATATCTATGCTACCTAGTATCGTCATAATATCAGCCAATTTCATTTTTTTAACTAACTGAGGAAGAATTTGCAAATTGATAAAACCGGGTGGGCGAATTTTCCATCTCCAGGGAAAAACACTCTGATCTCCTATCAGAAAAATTCCCAATTCTCCTTTTGGGGTTTCGACTCTTACATAAAGTTCTTGCTGTGATAATTCAAAAGTCGGAGAAGGTTTCTTACTAATGAATCGATAATCAAAATCATTCCATTCGGGATCCCTTACTCTATCAAAGCGTCGGATTTCTAAATTCTCATAGGGCCCCCCTGGAATTCCTTCTAGAGCCTGTTGAATAATTTTTATAGATTCTGTCATTTCGCTGATTCGTACTAAATAACGAGCTAACGAATCCCCTTCTTTTTGCCATTGTACTTCCCAATCAAATTCGTCGTAACACTCATAATGATCAACTTTACGAAGATCCCATTGTATTCCGGAAGCTCGTAGCATTGGTCCTGATAAACCCCAATTTATTGCTTCTTCTCCGCCAATAATGCCTACTCCTTCAACTCGTTCTAAAAAAATAGGATTCTGTGTAATAAGCTTTTGGTATTCAGCAACCCCTGTTAAAAAATAATCGCAAAAATCTAAACATTTATCTATCCATCCATGAGGTAGATCAGCAGCGACTCCTCCGAGACGAAAATAATTATGCATCATTCGCATACCGGTGGCAGCTTCGAATAGGTCATATATCAATTCTCGTTCTCGAAAAATATAGAAGAAGGGGGTCTGTGCCCCAATATCTGCCATAAAAGGGCCAAGCCATAACAAATGCGAAGCTATACGACTCAACTCCAACATAATGACTCTGATGTAGCTCGCCCTTTTAGGTACTTGAATATTGCCTAACTGCTCTGGTGCATTTACAGTTATTGCTTCTGTGAACATAGTAGCTAAATAATCCCAACGTGTTACATAAGGCAAATATTGTATAATTGTTCGGTTTTCTGCAATTTTTTCCATTCCTCTGTGTAAATAACCCAATATTGGTTCGCAGTCAATAACATCTTCACCATCTAGAGTAACGATGAGTCGAAGAACACCATGCATTGATGGGTGGTGAGGACCCATATTGACTATCATGAGGTCTTTTCTTGTAGCTGGTGCAGTCATAGGTTTTTCCCCATTCATTCTTCCATGAATTGCTGAAAGTGAAAAAAAAAAGAAGTTCATCAAAATTTAAACGATCAAAAAGATTCTTCAAATTAACGAGTTTTTATCTCTCGAATATCCAACTGACCAATTATTTCTTTATAACGTACTCTATTTTTTTTTGACAAATAAGCCAATAGCCGTTGACGTTTTCCTAGAATTTTCCGTAGACCTCTCTGAGATAAATAGTCTTTTTTGTGCAATTTCAAATGTGAAGTAAGTCTCCGTATCTTATTGGTAAAACTGACTACTTGAAATTCAACAGACCCCCTGTTTTCTTTCTTTTCTTCTTGTGAAGTAACGGAAATGAATGAATTTTTGACCATAAAAGAATTTCCTCTTCCTTTTTTTACTTTACAGATATGTAATTTTATCGATCAGAAATAATAATGCCAGTAATTTGAATGTGATATACATAATGATCTTAATTTCTTTATCGACTCCTAATTTTATCAATTAAAATGAATTAATCAAATTGGATTCGAATAGGGATACAAAAGGATGGTACGTTTTTGCACTCACAAAAGCGAATAATTTATATTTCAACCGAAAATGAAGAAGATTTTGTTGATTCAATTCACTTTTTATCTAATTGATACTTTATTGACGTATATTAGAATGGGATGTAAGACAAGGTATGTGTACATCTGTTTACTTTCATATACCATATACGGTATAGGATATATAGGAAAAATACGGTATTAACATTAACCAATTTTCAATCGTGGATACATACGTAGTCTTAACATATTGATACGACTGCCATTATTCGTATCAAACCAATAGCGATTCATACAAGCTAAATCTTCTAATCGATAATTCGGCCAAAGAAAGAACTTTAATTGAATTAATTCATTTTTATCACTATCAAGATGTTTACTTTCATCCAAAAATGGACTCCAGTTTTTTACGTTGTTCTCGTTACAAAATACCGGATTTCTATTCACACCATTTTTATTCGTTGAACTGAAACAAATTAAAATTCTCAATTCTCTACGACGTCTAGATGATAAAATATTTTCAGGAACAAGTAAATTCGAATGATTTTTATCTCTATTTCCAGTCATTCTTTGATGTTTTGAAATAGATTCATCAAAATTCTTCTTATCAACATATCCTCGTTCTCGATATCTTTGATTAATTTGGCGTTTACTCTTATGAACCAATGAAATACCTATGGTTTGATACATAATAAATTGTCCATCATTTTTTACAGACAGACGAACCGATTCGATAATCAATATCCCTTTTTTCATCAATTCTGTAAGAGGTAAATTCTTCTGAATCAGCATTATATTCAGACTCATTTCTCTTCTTTGAATAGAGGATATAGTAATTTTTCTTGGGTTTCTCAGTCTAAGCAGGAGACAATATACCTTAATATTATTGATCATTCTTTGATTCAAAGCATCGTCCCATCTCAATTGAAAAAGCAAATATCGTTTCAGGAAGAAATTGAGTTCTGCTTCCGTGTTGCTCTTGTATTGTTTTTTCGTTTTACGTTTTTTCATGTCTGATCGCGCATAATCTTCTTCAATATCTTTTTGTTGGTTTGAGAGAAGGGATCCAAGATTTCTTTGGTTTTGTGCATCTGAACCACGATCTCGTCGATCTGCGGGTTCTTTTTCTTCTTGATTTCGATTCTTTAATTCAAAAGATTTTTTTTCTTCATTCGATGGTATAAAAAAATGAACTTTTGGCTTTCCATTGACGTTTTTATTTTCACTAACATTTTCATTTATATTCCAATTTAAAAGAAGTAATTTGCTTGGTATAATCCACGGTTTCATTTTATATGCATTATAAAGTAGCACAAATTCGGGGAAGAACCAAAGTTCCAGATTGGATATAGGACAATTTAGTATTTCTTCATTCATTCCCATCCAATCAAAAAAGATTTTTTTATGATTGGGTGGATTGATTTCTAGATCTTGATGAATTGTAAGATAAAAAAGACCTTTCTTATCAATTTTATCAATTATTGGGTAATTATTAGTTCCAATCTTAGTTTTTTTATTACTGTTGGAATCGATCTTGATCCAGGCCTCAATATTGACTTTTTTTCTAAGACAAAACTTGAGAATTTTCCAATCAAAATATTTTCTATCTGGATTTTTTTCCATATACATAATATCACCTCTTCCTAGATAATTATTGATAGGAATACCCCCCCATTTATCAAATAATTTGCCTTTAGGTGTGTTGTAATTATAAGAAATCTTTTGATTCGTATTTACTTGTAATGGTGATCCATAAACAGAAATATATGAGTTCCTCTTAGTTTCATAATTAATAGATTGATATGATAAAAGATCATATTTAAAGTATTTTTGAAAATTATCTTTTTGATTCGATAATGAATATACTTCAGAATCTTTTTGTTTTTTGTAATAAAGTAATTGGTTTTTTTCATATGAATTCCATTTCTTTAAATCTTTCTTTTGAGCTGTACGACATTGATTGACTCTATTTCGCCATTTTTGTGGGATTAATCTAGACCATCTAATCTGAGATAAATCGTATTGATAATGACCTCTTAACCAGTTTTTCCATTGATTCGCTCCATAACTCCGAAATTTCTTATATCTTAATTCAGAATGAATTATTCCTTGTGTTCCAAAAGAATCCTTTATCTCAGTCTTAAGAAAAAAAGATGTTCCGTGATATTGAAGAACAGATCTTAATTTATCCAAGTGGGTTTGGGATAAATTGTAAAATACATATGCTTGTGACAAGGCGGATAAGTCACAAAAAATAGGTGAATTCCTTTTAATATTAGTAATATTATAAAGTGACTTTTTTATAGTCGAAATAAAGTGAATTGTATTTTGATTTGTTTTATTAATTCTTTCTTGATTTGTTTCATTAGTGTAAATGTATTTATCAATCATTTTTTTTGTTGATTCAAGAAAAAGTTGTATATTGATTTGGGGAATATTAATGATACACCGAAAGACATCTATGTAGATTCTTTCAATGAAAATTTTTATAAAATAATGTAATTTACTGATTAATCGAGCATTTCTTCTTTTTAATATTTGCCAAATATTTTTTAGTGATTCTAGTCTTTTGGCATTATAAGTTGTTTTGTTAGAATTCATATTTATTCCTGGAGTTACTTTTTTTTTGTCGTTTGTAATTTTTTCTATTTGATTTCTAATTGTGCGTGTTCTATCAGTCAGATCCTTCAGTTTTTTTTCTGCCAGGGAATAATTTGTCCAATCTGTAGATCGAATTTGATTAAACGATTCATGAATTATCTGATTGTTGATTATCGAATCTTTTTCTTTTTTAGTTTCACTTAATTCATATACTTCTCTCAATCTAAATAACAGAATTTGATTTACTTTTGAAAGTACTTTTCTTATTCTTTTTATAAATAGAACACTTTTGATGACCCAATTTTTTGTTTCTTTTGAGACTGTTATAAAAAAGTTTGTTCTTCCCTTTAAAACTCTTAAAACTAGAAAATATTTCTTTTTCCATTTTGTCATTTTTTTTTTGAGTTCTTTAAAAAT